AATTCTTTTGTATACTATATATACATATTATATATACATATGATATATATATTAATATATAAATATAAATATTATTAATATATAAATATAAATATTAAGGGGTATATCTCCGACATTTAGATGGATAAATATGTATCATGATCTACATGATCTATACTAGATCTATACTATATAATGAATATGTATGTTGACCCATATCAATTAATTTGTAGAATGTATACTCATACAAATTACTCATGTGCCAGGAACCAGATTTGAACTGGTGACACGAGGATTTTCAGTCCTCTGCTCTACCAGCTGAGCTATCCCGACCAGTCACGACACATCGCATCATCCTCATTTTATTTTAATATAGGACTTGGGTCTATGTCAATTAGAAAAACGAAAAAAGTATTACAAAGTATTATACAGGCCCTGTATAGAATTTCTTGGATCTTCAAAAAAAAATTCTAAGTTTCAGTACAAATAATGATATATATTGTTAATTATTCAATTTAAATTTTAAATGGGGATTCCTTGCTCAAAGATGTTCGTTTGTACGTGTATCATATATATAACACATGAGGCTTGTGATAAGAAAAAAATTTCCGCTCAGATCCGTTTGTGAAAGAGTAGAATGAATGAGAAACATAACGAATTTTGAATCGCTAACAAAATGATAAAAGATAAATAATTAGGGAGTCAACCGTTTCGTTTTGGGGATAGAGGGACTTGAACCCTCACGATTTCTAAAGTCGACGGATTTTCCTCTTACTATAAATTTCATTGTTGTCGATATTGACATGTATAATGGGACTCTATCTTTATTCTCGTCCGATTAATCAATTCTTAAAAAGATCTATCAGACTATGATGGAGTGAATGATTTGATCAATGAATATTCGATTCTTTTTTCAATTTTTAATCGATTCACAACAATTCTTTCATTTTTCATATAAATATAAAAAAATAAAGATTCGGGCCGTCATTAATCATTTGGAGATAGTATTGCAGTACTATACGTATGCATATAGGTTTATCCTTCATCCTTTCGGAAGTTTCGATGTAAGGATTCCTTTACTAACACAATGCAGCCAACTCCATTTGTTAGAACAGCTTCCATTGAGTCTCTGCACCTATCCTTTTTTATTCTCGGTTTATGAAACCCTTGTTTGTTTTAATAAAACAGGATTTGGCTCAGGATCGCCCATTTTTAATTCCAGGGTTTCTCTGAATTTGAAAGTTCTCACTTGGTAGGTTTCCATACCAAGGCTCAATCCAATTAAGTCCGTAGCGTCTACCAATTTCGCCATATCCCCTTTTTTGTTTTGTGATTAGGATCACATTATGATGCCGTCACCCTTTTTTCTTTCGTTTATATTATGCTGGAACCGTTGAATTCATTAGATACCGGTTCCTATATTGAAAAGTGTTTTCTACTATTTGATTTCTTGTCTATTTTCTTTGATCTCTATCGGAGACCAGTATTTGGTCCAATCAGAAATGATTCTATCATTTCTATATCACATTTCTATATCAGAAATTCAATATAGATATATACCGCATAACATATATATTATACTATAACTATATATAATATATTTATTATACTTAGATATGCCCCTATTTCTATCCGTGTAATTTTGAATACTTGAACGGTCGATTCTTTTTTTTTTTTTCATCTTAGCTTTCACCTTTTCGAATGAAACCAGAGGAGTGTTTCATTATGATCTGAATTACACTTTTATCTTTCATTTTATTCTTATCCTTTTCTTAGGGCAGACCCTCTATAACATAACAAAAAAAAGGAAAATTTGAGTATTATTAATTTTAAATTTAATTACTAGCCATAACTAATAAAATGGCTATAAACAATCATTCCGTTAATTTATAATTAGAAGATAATTCTAAATAAAATATATAAAAAAATGAAAATATATTTCATATATAATATATATGAAATATAATAAAATATCAAAAAAACATAGTACTATAGAATAGTAAAAAAAAAATCTTACTATTTAATTAAGCTAATTAAGATATTAATTATCGATAAACATATATTTGAGAAATAGATCGAAATTTAATATTCAAATATCCAATATTTTTGGAAATATTCTTTATATATATTTTATATATTTATTTTTATATTTATATAAATAATATTTCTTATGAAATAGCTAAGAATGAACAATTAATATCTCAGTAGTTTACTAAATTAGTATATGTGTACAATTTATGTTATGCGAGCCCGCTTAGCTCAGAGGTTAGAGCATCGCATTTGTAATGCGATGGTCATCGGTTCGATTCCGATAGCCGGCTTTTCTACATTTGTTTGATTTTTTACATAATTTAATGGATAATGTGAAATCAAAGTGAAAAACTTCTTTCCCTTTTCCCAAAGGTCACTGATCTATTTCTATTATTTCGTAGGAACTTCCAATTATGAATAAAAATTGTATTGGAGGAGTTCGATCTCTGTAGAACAAATCAATTAAGATAAGAAAAGAACCCTAAATTTTTATTATTTAAAATTCTTTTTATTTATATAATACAATTATTTATATACAATTAAGGTACGGATATTGATACAATTCCTCTAATTATTTATTCTTTGTAATACTTCAGTAAATTTCGCTTAATTTATCATATTTTAGTTTAGTTTTAATTTTGTTTTATGAAATTTCATAAAAAATAAGGAGTCTTTATGTCGCGTTACAGAGGACCTCGTTTCAAAAAAATCCGTCGTCTGGGGGCTTTACCGGGGCTAACTAGTAAAAAGCCTAGAACCGGAAGCGATCTTAGAAACCAATCGCGCCCCGGCAAAAAATCTCAATACCGTATTCGTTTAGAAGAAAAACAAAAATTGCGCTTTCATTATGGTCTTACAGAACAACAATTACTTAAATACGTTCGGATCGCCGGAAAAGCCAAAGGATCAACAGGTCAGGTTTTACTACAATTACTTGAAATGCGTTTAGATAACATCCTTTTTCGATTAGGTATGGCTTCGACTATTCCTCAAGCCCGCCAATTAGTTAACCACAGACATATTTTAGTTAATGGTCGTATAGTAGATATACCAAGTTATCGCTGCAAACCCCGAGATATTATTACAGTGAGGGATGAGCAAAAATCCAGGGCTCTGATTCAAAATTATCTTGATTCACCCCCCCGTGAGGAATTACCAAAACATTTGACTCTTCACCCATTCCAATATGAAGGATTAGTCAATCAAATAATAGATAGTAAATGGGTCGGTTTGAAAATAAACGAATTGCTAGTTGTAGAATATTACTCTCGTCAGACTTAACCCTAACTAAAATAACAAGGGTTCGGGCAATTTTGCCCCCTTAGTTTTGGCTTAAGTAAAGGGACCGGGGGTAAGTAAGGTAAGGGGTTTCATCTGGGGATTTTTCTCTTATTCATGTATCATAGATCGGTAGGGTATTTTCATTCCTTGTCGATTTTGTCCAGTATTTTTCGTACCACAGAAATTCGGGGTAGATAATCTATATCAAAGAAAGGTCTAACTGTTGGAGTATCCATTCTTATTTGATGCATTGCAGTCAGTAACATTGGTGAATCAGTTGACGAGTACGGAAAGAGAGGGATTCGAACCCTCGGTAAACAAAAGTCTACATAGCAGTTCCAATGCTACGCCTTGAACCACTCGGCCATCTCTCCCACATAATGATTATGGCCCAAAAACCGAGTGAATAGTGAGTCATTCATATTATTTTGGATAGGTATGTATATTCAATTTTAACTCTAAAAATAGAAAACTTTTCATCAAAGAAAAATCCTTCCTCCGAGGCTGGGGATAAAGATAAATCCAAAAATTGTAAAATAAGGATATATATCTATTCATGTTTGCGAAGATGGTGTTTCCGCCCTTTCTAATATTTATACCGGATTAAATCACTCAATTGAAACGAATCCAATGATCGATATATTTTTTTTAGACTGTGTTTAATGGATACCTTTAAATCATGATTCTATTTAGTTTACACTATTATTCAATTTTCATAAAAATTATAAAATTCCTTTCCAGTTTTAGATTTTTCAACAACAACTCTTTACTCCAACTTCTTAACCCATAAATTTATTCCAAATTCATGAACCGCCCCCGGATTTTTTTTTATTGATTCCTGTCAAAAAGAAACAATTTGAGTAAAAGGTCTTTCTTTTTATTTTAATGAATCCGTTTTTATGTTATTTCGTACTGCACAATTCCTTTGTTTGTGGGATCGTTTTCTCACGAAAGGGAATTTAAATAAATTATAGAATTAATACACCTATGTCTAGATCTGGGATAAATGGAAATTTTATTGATAAAACCTTTTCAATTGTAGCCAATATCTTATTACGAATAATTCCGACAACTTCGGGAGAAAAAGAGGCATTCACCTATTACAGAGATGGTGCGATTTGATTATTTTTTTTTTTATATTTTTACCGCTCTCAGTCTTAAGAGAAAGACAACATTATTCGGGATAGGAAGAAAAAAATTATGGAAATAAATCTACGCTTGTTGAAGGTGAAGTTTGTAAATAAAACAACGCCTTCTGTCGTGTATCCCCGATTAATGCAGCCTCAGATGCTTCAATTGTCGATTCTAGAGTATTGAGCGAAAGGTTACACCTATGGGTTAGGTCAACCCTACTCCACTAGTACCAATAGGGGGCATAGGGGAAGAAGCACTACTCCTAGGAATCAACACACGAAAACTTTGTTATAAATTATCCCTTTTCCTTATCAGGATCGGGACTAACAATGGTTGGGACAACAAACATCCATCTCGTTCGTATTTTGGATACCCGTATAACCATCGAAGACTGTTGAAGTGACTAATTCCTGCAAATTAAAGGGCGTTGAAGACAAAGAAATTGTTGGAGTAACTTTTTTTATCTAATACCAACATGCTTGATATTAAGGAAAGATCTTCTACAAGAAGGTTGGCTAGAGATTTCTTGTAAAAACACCAGCCCCGCTTAGTTTATAATGAGAATATTTCAGTCT